GGACCCCTGACACAAATAGACGCGTCACAAGTTCCATATAGATTACTTCTCAATACAATTTCTTTTAAATTCATTAGAATTTCGTGGACCGATTCTTGAATACCCGTTATAGTAGAATATTCATGGGGGACATTCTCAACTTTTACACGTGTAATAAATGTTCCTTCTATTTCGCCAAGCAAAGCTCTTCGCATCGCAATGCCTATTGTGTCGGCTTGTCCTTTCATAAGTGGAGACAGAATAAAGCGCCCATAATAAAGACGTCTACTGTCTGTTCTTGATTCAACACACCTCCACTGTAGTGTCCGAGTAGATACTGTTACTTTCTCTCGAACCATAGTAATAATATTTTATTTGATTGAATTATTTATTTCTCTTGTTTCTCTTGAAATTTCTTCACTGTTCATTTCTACACACGTCTTTTTTTCGGAGGCCTACAGCCATTATGCGGCATAGGGGTTACATCCCGTACAAAAGTTAATAGTATACCACTTCTACGAATAGCTCGTAATGCGGCGTCTCTTCCGAGACCGGGACCTTTTATCATGACTTCGGCTCGTTGCATACCTTGATCTACTACTGTCCGAATAGCATTTGCTGCTGCAGTTTGAGCGGCAAAGGGTGTCCCTCTTCTCGTACCCTTGAATCCACAAGTACCGGCCGAGGACCAGGAAACCACCCGACCCCGTACATCTGTAACCGTGACAATGGTATTATTGAAACTTGCTTGAACATGAATAACTCCCTTTGGTATTCTACGTGCATTTTTACGTGAACCAATACGTACGTTTCTACGTGAACCAGTTCTCGGTATAACTTTTGCCATATTGTATCATCTCATAAATATGAGTCAGAAATATATGGATATATCCATTTCATGTAAAAACAGATTCTTTATTTGTACATTGAGCCCTTTAGTGAGTCTGATTATCCTTGTCTTTGTTTATGTCTCGGGTTGGCACAAATTACTCTAATGCGACCCCGTCTACGGATTAGACGACATTTTTCACAAATTTTACGAATGGAAGCTCTTATTTTCATATTTGTCATTCCTTATCTTAATTCTGAATCTACTTCGTGGTAGAAAAAAGTTTCTTGAAATTTTTCCTCTCGAATCGTATTGAATAAAAATCATCTAATCTTTCGAATCCTTGTTTCGGAGTCGATAAATTATACGTCCTCTGGTTGAATCATAACGACTTACTTCAATTTTAACTTTATCTCCCGGCAATATCCGTATAAAACTACGTCGGATCTTTCCTGAAACATAACCTAGAATCAGATCTTCATTATCTAACCGAACCCGGAACATGCCATTGGGAAGCGATTCAGTAATTAAACCTTCATGAATCCATTTTTGTTCTTTCATTCCAGGTAAAGCCTCCTTGAAGTATCAACTAATGGAGGAGAAACAATATTAGACAAATCACCCCCTTTCTTTTTTTTACAAATAGAAATAGATTTCGGATCCCATTTGGATATTAAAAGGATTACCATATATAACACAAAATCTCTCCGCCGATTCCTTCTAGTCGAGCCTCTCGGTCTGTCATTATACCTCGAGAAGTAGAAAGAATTACAATCCCCATCCCACCTAAAATTCTAGGAATTCGTTGAGAGTTAGAATAGATTCGTAAACCGGGTCGACTGATCCGTTTTAAATTTAAAAAATTTCTATTTCTATAGGGTCTTTTCCTATTCCTTCTATGTTGCAGGGTTAAAACCAAAAAATTTTTGGTTTTTTCTCGACGTTTTCTGACGTTTTCGATAAAACCTTCTCGAAAAAGTATTTTAACAATATTTTCGGTAATATTAGTAGATGCTATACGAACAACTCCCTTTCTATCCATATCTGCATTTCGTATAGAGGTTATTATCTCAGCAATAGTGTCTCTACCCATGATGAATTAAAAATTTTTGTGCCTCAAAATTGGTATAATTGACATGTTTTTTTTATTGGTTTATGAATATGAAATTTTCAAGGTATATGCGTGAGACAAAATCTACGAATTAATCTAGTTCTTAATCTATTTCTTAATCTATTTCTTTCAATTTCATAAACCCCTATTAATCTATTTCCTTTCAAATATCCCAAAGACATCAGGATCTCATTTTATTTTATAATACCTCGGGAGCTAATGAAAGTATTTTAGTAAAATTTAATTGTCTCAATTCGCGGGGGATTGCACCAAAAATTCGAGTTCCTTTTGGATTTCCTTCTTGATCAATCACAACTGCAGCATTGTCATCATATCGTATTATCATACCGCTGTCACGTTTAATTTCTTTACAGGTACGAACAAGTACAGCTCTGACTACTTCTGATTTTTCTAGGGGCATATTTGGTACTGCTTCTTTGATCACAGCAACAATAACGTCACCAATATGAGCATATCGACGATTACTAGCTCCTATGATTCGAATACACATCAACTTTCGAGCCCCGCTGTTATCCGCTACATTTAAATGGGTCTGAGGTTGAATCATATGAATTTTTGAGTCTATTCTTCCAGTGCAAAGGATGAAAAAAATAAAAGAAATATTGTTTGTCCAAAAAAAGAAACCCGCGTTTCATCCCCAAGACTCATTTCTGTCGGTTCTACATTTTTATCCCGAAATAATAAATTGAGCTCGTATAGGCATTTTGGATGCTGCTATTAAAATAGCCCTTCTAGCTATATTTTCGGTTATTCCACCCATTTCATATAATATTCGCCCCGGTTTAACAACAGCTACCCAATATTCGGGGGATCCTTTCCCCGAACCCATACGTGTTTCAGCAGGTCTTACTGTAACTGGTTTGTCTGGAAATATACGGACCCATATTTTTCCGCCGCGGCGTGCATTTCGTGTCATTGCTCGTCGACCTGCTTCAATTTGTCTAGATGTGATCCAAGCGGGTTCAAGTGCCTGAAGAGCATATTTACCGAAACAAATATGATTACCTCGATAAGATATTCCCTTCATTCTTCCTCTATGTTGTTTACGGAATCTAGTTCTTTTCGGGTTATAGTTGATGGTTGTTTCGGAATTCCATCTCTACTACAGAACTGGACGTGAGAGTTTCTTCTCATCCGGCTCTTCGCGAATAAAAGGATTCAAAATTGAATTTCACCATTAATTTGAATAGATATTAGAACATTTTTAGAATTTTATAAAAAATCGTTTTTTTTTGTAACGTCCTAATAAATCTTTATTTTCTTTTGTCCTTTATCCAAGTTTACCAATTCAAAAAAAGAAAGTTTTTGCGGGCGAATATTTACTCTTGAAATCTCTATTTCAGTTCTAGCGCTTGTTCGTTACTTCTCCGAATAGATTAATTTCTTTCCGGTTCAATTCGCCATCCCAACTAGTGAATCATTAAGATTCATTTGTTCAATAAAATCTTTTGTATTCACAGGTTTCCTCGTTCCCACCACTTCGTACTAAATGGTTAGGTCAGAATTATACAATGGAGCTCATAATCCAATTTATTCTTGAGTCAACCTTCTTAGTCTTTATTGGCTCGAAGCTCTTGAGTTTTTTCTTCTATAAGAAGGATTCATTTAATATTTCATTATGAATGAATATTTAAGTATGGATGAATGAATTAGTATTGATGCTTTATTACACTGTCTTTTATCAGATAACTCCTAGACCTTACATATCATATTGGAATTCTATATCATAGATATTCTTTATTCTCTTTTTCTCTCATCCTTCCATTTCTCTACACCTTTCTTCTGTATTTTGCTTTAAACTTAGAATTAAAGTTTAATTCTAAAAAAATTGAAGTTGCTACAAAGATATGACCGATTTAGCATATCTTGACTGGTTCTTTAGATCCAGCTAATAATATGAAGTGATGAGTTGGTTTTCGTACTACACTGTTGGGCCGGTCTTTTTTTAATCCTAACCCTAAAAAAACCAACGAGTCACACACTAAGCATAGCAATTATATCAAAAAAAAAGTCATTGGATTTTTATTCAACCCTATAGAATTAAGAATTGGTTTTATTGGCCAGAAAAAGAATGAAGGAGTTTCCCCTTTTTTGTTCTCTCAATGGATAGAAGGAAAAAAACAATAAAAGTTTTCTTATTCCTCTTCCTTGTCTATAAAAATCCAAATTTTGATGCCTAATACCCCATAGATAGTCTGAACTGTATAGGAACAATAATCTATTTTAGCTCGAATGGTTTGTAGGGGAACCCTACCCTCTCTGATCCATTCGACACGTGCAATTTCTTTTCCGTCGATACGCCCTGCAATTTGTACTTGAATTCCTTTTGTATCTGCTTGTTCGGTTAATTCAATAGCCTTTTTTATTGCTTTTCGAAATGAAACTCTATTCTTTAATTGTCCGGCTATAAATTCTGCAAGAATATTAGGGTTTCCGTAAGGTTTTGCAATTCTTGTGATAGCAATGTTAAGTTTTCGGTTCACATAATGAAATTCTTTTTGTAGATTCATCTGCAATTCTTCGATTCCTCGCGGTTTACTTTCGATTAATAATTTTGGGAATCCCATAAAGATTATGACCTGGATCAAATCGATTCTTTTTTGAATCTCTATACGGGCAATTCCCTCGGCGCCGGAGGATATTCTCATATTTGTTTGAACATTATTTTTGATAAAATCTCTTATTTTTTGATCTTCTTGTAGACCGTCAGAATAATTTTGTGGTTGTGCAAACCAAAGGGAATGGTGGCTTTGGGTTGTACCAAGTCGGAAACCAAGTGGATTTATTTTTTGGCCCATACTACCTCACTATTATACACATCATGATATCCCATAGTTGTCTTTTTCCATCTAGACTTTTTTGACGAATATAAATATATCTCTTCATATTCATCTAAAGAAATATCTTTCACTACAATAGTTATATGACAGGTGGCTTTTTTTATTGCAGAACTACGTCCTCGAGCTCGGGGTTTGAATTTCTTCACGTTAGTACCCTCGTTAACCTCAGCTTTACTAATTACTAAATTGGCTTCGGCGGAACCCATATTGTAACTAGCGT